GGAATTTCCTTATTTCGAAATGGTTGATTATGAGATATTTCGATTTGTTTCTGATTTTTTATTGAATTGAGTTGTGTATATTTCGATACATATAAAAGATCCCCAAAAGAGTTTTATTTTATACTTGTTGCATATATGTCTGCTTTGACTCGAATGAATGTTCTGAAGAAACCTCAATTAAGTTATGTTATAGAAAAAGAGGATTCTTGCGTTTTTACCCTCCTGCTGAGAAAGCATTGATTTCTTGGCTCATTTCTTAAAATACTTCAATTGGTACACGCAAGAAATAGGCCAATTCAGCAGCTTTTTGTTCCATTTCCCGTGGAGTAAAATTCTCATCAGTACGAGTCAATGGAATGGCTCCCTGGCCTCTGATATCCATATAAAGGACACGACGAGCATAAATACCCTCTTTAACTTCTATTCTGACGGACTGAATATCTTTTATAAGAAATCGGAGGAAGACCCGACGATTTTTTCCAGGAAATCCCCACCGAAAGATACACACTATTCCGTCTTTTCTATCAAATCGATCATAACCACTACCTACATTCCACGAAATTGTGCACCACAAATAGGAGCTAATAAAAAGACCCGCGATCCCATAGAAAGACATCACAATTCCTTGTGGAAAAAAAACTATTTCCTGAGACGGAAATAAAGATATCAAATTTCTACCAAAATAACTGGAGGTTCCAACCAACAAGAATCCTAATGAACCTAAAAAAAGGATAACAGCCCAGCAGAAATTACTTGTTTTTCGAGCCCCCGTTATAGGTTCTATCCATATATGTTCTGATCGACAACTCATACTTGATCCGGTTGCGTTTTTTGGAATTGAGAGAATACCCCAAATGAATTTGACTTTAGTCCTTTTGTTTCCGAAGTAACTCGCATCAACTAGCACTAGTTTGATGTGAACCTTTAGGAGTAATTCATTAAATTGGTTAGATCTAAACTAATAACATACCCTTCGTATGATCTCACTAAAGATAGCCACATACATATAGATAGACCAACTTTACAGTTCAGCCATCCGTCAATTCGGGTCTATTTGAAAATAGCTAGAATACATTTACCCCTAATACCATTTTCTGCAGACATAAGAGTTTTTCGGCGGAAGCCGCTTATACCATATTTTGCTAAATGGATATCTGTGTTATGATACAAGCGTCAGTTTTGAAAAAAAAAATAGATGAGATTTTGGCCCATCGGCTCTAAACAATCTTGTTTTTTTGAACATGAAGAAATAAAGAAGCCATTGCGATTGCCGGAAAGACTAGGCCTACTAAAGGCACCAAAACAGAGGGAAAGTTAAGAGTTGTCATAGAATGGGTACCTCGATTTACTATTTGTACCTTTTATTATTATTTATATTTTATATTTATTATTTATAATATAAAGATATCTTATTATATATAAAGATATCTTATTATAATTTGATAATTAGAAATTGGAATTATTATTACTTAATATCTATTAAGTATAGATCTAATTTCTACATGAAAGATTTGAAAGGATATGGATGAGATATTATTATTATTCTTTTCTTCATTTTTTGCTCTTGTCTTCGAATTTCATTTACTAAGCAAAAAGTTTCTTAAAAATTAATTATATTCTTAAAAATTAATTAGATTTATATTGAAGGGTTTGTTAGAATCCCATCCAGCAGGAGCAGGGATTCTTAGTCAAAATAGGATTATCGTAAGATATAGAAAGATAAAAAATTCTATATTTTGTAGATTTTAATTATATATGACGAGAAGAGGATATTTTTTTTTATTTGCCTAATTTCACGAAAAAAAGAATTTCATCTTTTATCTTGTTGATAGAGGCGTCTTGATCAATAATCAGGAATATAGAAAAAGGGGCGGATTTTCTGTGACTTTTGATTCTTTATACGATTAGATCTTATGTCAACAAAGAAAACCCCATTCGTCTAATTTTGACTTGGATTCTGATAAACTAATTACTTGTTTGCTCAAAATAATTGAACTTAATGTTCTAATTTTGATTCAAAGGAAAGAAAGTATGGAGTTGAAATAACTCACTCAGAACGCTTTTTAAAGGATTACGTGGTACGATTAGATCGAATAAGCCCTTCTGGAATAAATACTCAGCCGCTTGTGAACCTTCGGGTACTGTTTTATTCAATGTTTGTTCAATTACTCTTTTACCCGCAAACGCAATGTAGGCATTGGGTTCGGCAATAATGATATCCCCCAACATACCAAAACTAGCTGTCACCCCACCGGTAGTAGGAGATGTAAGGATTGGTACATAGAATAACTTTTTATTTGATTGATAATCATATAAAGCAGAAGATATTTTAGCCATTTGCATCAAGCTCAAACTTCCTTCTTGCATGCGTGCCCCTCCGGAAGCACACACTATAATAAGAGGTAGAAATTCCTTAGTAGCGTATTCAATCAAACGGGTAATTTTCTCCCCGACTACGGATCCCATACTACCCCCCATAAACTGAAAATCCATAACCCCA